CTGTTCGGATAGCATTTCCTGCTGCGGTTTGAGCGGCAAAGGGTGTCCCCCTTCGTGTACCCTTGAATCCACAAGTACCGGCGGAGGACCAAGAAATCACCCGACCTCGTACATCTGTAACAGTCACAATAGTATTGTTGAAACTAGCTTGCACATGAATAACTCCTTTTGGTATTTTACGAGTATGCTTACGCGAACCAATACGCCCATTTTTACGCGAACTCTTTTTAGGTATAGGTTTTGCCATATTTAATTATTTCATAAAAATAAGTCCAAGATATATGGTATGGATATATCCATTTCATGTCACAAACGCATCTTTTATTATTTTTTAACTAGAATTAATATTCGATTTTCTTTTTCTTTTTTCTATATTATATTTTCTATTTTTTTTAGATTTTAGAAATCTTTAAATAAAATTTAAAATTTAAAATATTAATAATATTTATTATAAAAATTATATATAATAATATATTTTTATATAATAATATATATATAATAATATATATAAATATAATATAAAATATATATTTTTTTTTTTTTATATATTATATTTTCTATTTTTTTTAGATTTTAGAAAGCCTTCGTTTGTGAAAATATTATCCTTGTCTTTGTTTATGTTTTGGGTTGTAACAAATTACTATAATTCGTCCCCGTCTTCGAATCAATCGACATTTTTCACAAATTTTACGAACGGAAGCCCTTATTTTCATATTTTTCATTCCTTAATAAGTTAATTCAAAAGTTTTGGAAGAAAATAGGGTTTCCTTACATTTTGAACTTATAATTGTAGCCCTCTCTGCAAAAATAATGTTGAAGTTGAAAAACATCCTAATTAAAATGACTTATTTGCATTTATTATATAAAGAAACCTGAAACATACTCAGGGGAAGTGATTTATTTAGAAAAACATCCTAATTAAAATGACTTATTTGCATTTATTATATAAAGAAACCTGAAACATACTCAGGGGAAGTGATTTATTTAGTAATAGTAATTAAATCTTCGCGAATCCCCCTTTTTTATTCGAGTTAAACCCGCTTCGCGTATTCATCCTTGTATATAATATATACTTGTATATAATATATAAAGGGGCGTGAAGTTATATTATAAATTGGAGTTTTCTTTCTCTTTTTTTTTTTAATGGATAAAAATTTCGCATATAATTCGGATGTTAGAACGATTACCATATATAACATAAAACTTCTCCGCCTATTCTTTCTAATCGAGCTTCTCGATCTGTCATTATACCTCTAGAAGTTGAAAGAATTACAATACCCATACCCCCTAAAATTCGCGGGATTCGTTGATAATTAGAATATATTCGTAGACCGGGTGTACTGATCCTTTTTAAATTTAAAAAATTTTTATAGGATCCTTTCCTATTTCTTCTGTACCGTAGAGTTAAAACTAAAAAATATTTGTCGTTTTCTATATGTTTTCTGACGTTTTCGACAAAACCCTCTCGTAAAAGTATTTTTACAGTGTTTTCTGTGATGTTAGTAAATGGTATTTGAACCATTCCTTTTTTATTCATATCAGCATTTCGGATATAGGTTATTATATCAGCGATGGTATCCTTACCCATAGTAAAAGAAAATGATTGTTGCCCTTTACTTTCTATATAATCAACATGCTCCTTTTTCGATTTATTATTCTCTTTTTATTTTCTATATATATTTATTATTATTATATATTTATATATATTATTATATATTTTCTTATTTTATAGGGTTATCAAGTATTAATCTGAAATATATTTGAAATATATAATAATTGCTACTTCTAATACTTAATAATAATTACTCCAAAAGGGATATATGTGAGATAAACTAAATTAATTAATCCATTTTTTTTCACAAAATAAAATAATAGAATGTATCCATATTTAAATTAAAGTTTTGTCTTATAATACCTCAGGTGCTAATGAAACTATTTTAGTGAAATTTAACTGTCTTAATTCCCGGGCGATTGCACAAAAGATTCGAGTTCCTTTTGGATTTCCTTCTTGATCAATGACAACTGCAGCATTATCATCATACTGAATTATTATACCGTTGCTACGTTTGAGTTCTTTACAAGTACGTACAATTACAGCTCTGATCACTTCTGATCTTTCTAAGTTCGTATTTGGTACTGCTTCTTTGATTACAGCAACAACAATGTCACCAATATAAGCATAGCGTCGATTACTAGCTCCTAGGATTCGAATACACATCAGTTCGCGTGCTCCGCTGTTATCAGCTACATTCAAATGAGTTTGAGGTTGAATCATATCATTTTTTGTTCTTTCAGTCCAAAGATTGAGGTTAAAATATTCTGTGTTCAAAAAAGGGAATATACAATTGCATTTTTTTGTTTTCATCTTAAAGACCTCTTTCCTTTAATTCTAATTATTATCTTGAATTATTATCCTGAAATAATGAATTGAGTTCGTATAGGCATTTTGGACGCTGCTATTGAAATAGCCTTTCTTGCTATATTTTCTGGGACCCCACCCATTTCATACAGTATTTTCTTAGGTTTAACAACAGCTACCCAATATTCGGGAGATCCCTTTCCCGAACCCATGCGTGTTTCAGTCGGTCTTACTGTAACAGGTTTGTCTGGAAATATGCGTACCCATATTTGTCCTCCTCGGCGAACATTTCGTGACATTGCCCGTCGTCCCGCTTCTATTTGTCTAGATGTTATCCAAGCGGGTTCAAGTGCCTGAAGAGCATATCTTCCAAAGCAAATATGATTCCCTCGATAAGATATTCCTTTCATTCTTCCTCTATGTTGTTTACGAAATCTGGTTCTTTGGGGGTTATAATTGATGGTTGTTTCTCAATTCCATCTCTATTACAGAACCGTACATGAGATTTTCATCTCATACGGCTCCTCGCGAATGAAGCAATTTTATATATAAATCGATTTAATCGATACAATAATATGCACTAATATTCATATGTTTAATCAACGCGGGCTTTTTTGAGATTTCATAGAATCCTATCGGTATATTCGAAATTTTTATATCTTGTTTTGATATATATAGGATTGGCGAAAATAATAAAATCAATAAAATCCAAATTCTCGCGGGCGAATATTTACTCTTTTATTATCAAATTCAAATGGAATGTAGCACACAATTCCTAAAAAAAAATGAATTGTTTTTTGGTTTTTTCCGCCATCCCACCTAATGAATCATTAAGATTTTTTTTTTTAATAAAATCTTAAGTATTTGTAGGTTTCATCGTTCCCGCCGCTTCTCGATTAATGGTTAGGTCTGAATTCTACCACGGAGCTCTTTCATATCTAATAGTAAGATTTTTTTAGAATATTTTTTTTTTTTTTTTCTTGAATCAATCTTCTCAGTTTTTATTGATTCAGAGCTCTTAATTTGTTTATGTTACGAATATATTGATATATATCAATATCAATTTTATATTGATGCTTTATTACACTACTTTTTTGAGATGACCCATAGACCTTTACATATTAGAATTCTATATCATTCATATATATTTTTCTCTCTTTCTTTCGCCTCTTCATTTATCCGTATATTCTTATTGCTTTACAACTAATAATATGATTTTTTGAATGTTGTACAATATTTCATACAATATTTCAGTTGATATAATAATATTATTAATATATATTTTTTATTTTTCGATTTTTTGTTTTGACTAATTCTTTAGATCTAGATAATCCGAAGCGGTGAGTTGGTTATTAGTTCTTTTTAATTAATTTATACCATGAATTGGTTTTGTCGTTAAATTGGAACCGTTCTAAAAAACTAACGAGTCGCACACTAAGCATAGCAATACGATCAATATCAAATAATTAATTTTATTTTTTGGTCGATTCAATCTTATAAAATTGATAATTTTTGGGGAATAAAAATCAAGTAATTTTTCATTTTTGGTTTTATTTAAAATAAATATGGGACATTGAAGATAAAGAAAAAGATTTTATTCTTTATTTAGAAATATCCAAACTTTGATCCCTAAAACCCCATAAATAGTTCGAACTGTATAACAACAATAATCAATTTTAGCTCGAATGGTTTGTAGAGGAACCCGACCTTCTCTTATCCACTCAACACGTGCAATTTCTTTTCCGTCGATACGTCCTGCAATTTGTACTTGAACTCCTTTTGTACCTGCTTGTTCAGTTAATTCAATAGCTTTTTTCATTGCTTTACGAAAGGAAACTCTATTCTTTAATTGTCCGGCTATAAATTCTGCAAGAATATTAGGGTGTTTATAAGCATTTGCAATTCTTGCAATAGAAATGTTTAGTTTTCGATTCACACAATTCAGTTTTTTTTGGATATTCGTCTGTAATTCTTCTATTTTTTTAGGCTTACCCTCTATTAATAATTTAGGAAATCCCATATATATTATGACTTGAATCAGATCGATTCTTTTTTGAATCTTTATCTGTCCAATTCCCTCGACACCGGAGGATACTTTTATATTTTTTTGTATATAATTTTGGATACAATCTCGTATTTTTTTATCTTCTTGTATATTTTCGGAATAATTTCTTCGTTGTGCAAACCAAAGAGAATCATGACTCTGAGTTGTACCAAGTCTGAAACCAAGCGGATTTATTTTTTGTCCCATAATTCCCCACTACTATAACATAAAATGATACGTTTTATTTGTGTAGTTTTTTTTTCGAATTTTTTGATTTTTTCCATATATAACTCATTGACTTAGTTCATTGAAATTTTTATTGTGACTAGCAGTGACTACTGCAAAATAAACAAAAAAATATAATAAGATATTCAACTAAATAAAGTAAAAATTCGAGTATTATAACCTTTTATTTATGAATTTTTTATTTATGTACAAATTGCATGAATTACTAATCAATTACTATTTGTACTTTGTCTTGGAAACATACATGAATCTTTTTCGACCAAAAGACTATGCTTAGAGGTTCTTCTTTATCATAAGCGTCGATTTTCATGAATAAATTAATAATAAAAATCAATGATTTTTATTATTAATTTATTATATTTTTATTTTAAAATAATTCAATTTTGTAAGATTTATTTTAGAATATTTTAAATTTATGTTAAAATTAACGTTAACGACGAGATCTATTATCATTTTTCGCATGTCCTCGGAAGTTTAGAGTAGGTGAAAATTCTCCTAATTTATGGCCTACCATACGATCTGTTATATAAATAGGTAAATGCTCTTTTCCATTATGGATAGCGATGGTATGGCCAATCATTATGGGTATAATGGTAGATGCTCTGGACCAAGTTATTATTATGTCTTTTTCCTCTTTTGTGTTAAGCTTATTTATTTTTCTTAATAAGTGATTCGCTACAAAAGGATTTTTTTTTAGTGAACGTGTCACAGTTAATTACTCCTTTCTCTTGTAAAGACGAAGAAACAATTTCTATTTTCTCTACTATTTACTACGACGACGAAGAATCAAATTATCACTATATTTTTTCCTTTTTCTACTTCTTCTTCCAAGTGCAGGAAAACCCCAAGGAGTTGCAGGTTTTTTTCTACCAATTGGGGCCCTCCCTTCACCACCCCCATGCGGATGGTCTACAGGGTTCATAACTACTCCTCTTACTATAGGACGCTTACCTAGCCAACATTTAGATCCGGCTTTACCCAAATTTTTCTGGTTTACCCCAACATTTCCTACTTGTCCGACTGTTGCCGAGCAGTTTTTGGATATCAAACGGACCTCCCCAGAAGGTAATTTTAATGTGGCCGATTTCCCCTCTTTTGCAATTAGTTTCGCTACAGCACCTGCTGCTCTAGCTAATTGTCCACCCTTTCCGAGTGTTATTTCTATGTTATGTATGGCCGTGCCTAACGGCATATCGGTCAAAGGTAGGGCATTTCCCATTTTTATAGGAACTACAGTACCAGAAACAAATTTTGAATCACCTATCTTTTCCTTTTTGAAATAATGAGGTGCTTTCAGTTTTATTGGTGTCTGAAACAATTTTATCTTCTCCATACTATTATATTTCTAGAGTCAATAATTTTATACAATAAACTATATATTGAAGCCAATCAGTCGCTGTACTTTATGTTTCTGTCACTGCTCTAGCTAATTGTCCACCCTTTCCGAGTGTTATTTCTATGTTATGTATGGCCGTGCCTAACGGCATATCGGTCAAAGGTAGGGCATTTCCCATTTTTATAGGAACTTCTGTACCAGAAACAACGGTATCTCCGATTATAGCCCCTCTGGGGTGTAAAATATATTTTTTCTCACCATCCCCATAGTGTATGAGACAAATGTATGCATTTCGATTAGGGTCGTATTCTATGGTTACGATTCTACCATATATGTCTTTTTCATTCCGTCGAAAATCTATTTTACGGTATAGACGCTTATGACCTCCCCCTCTATGCCCTGCGGTAATGATTCCTCTGGCATTACGGCCTTTACCACAACGATGCTGTCCATAGATCAAATGATTTCGTGGATTGGATTTTACTTGACTGTCTACGGCTCCATTGCGTGTGCTTGGGGTAGAAGTTTTGTATAAGTGTATCGCCATGCTATTAAGTATTTTTATTTAAGTTCTTTTCTTTCTAAGAGGTGGAATAGAATAACCCGGTTGAAGCGTAATGATCATACGTCTGTAATGCATTGTATGTCCCATAATAGGGCGTACTCTTCTACCCTTTACCGGGAGTCGATGACTATTCATAGCTATTACTTTGACATCAAAGAAGAGTTCGACCCAATGCTTTATTTCTGTCTTAGTTGATCCCGATTCGACATTAGAAGTATATTGATTTTTCCCCAATAACCGAATACTTTTGTCTGTAAATACTGCATATTTTATTCCATTCATAAATCTATTTTCTTCCCTATGAGTTCTAGTCTCAATTAAAATACTAGTTTTTACTGTTCATATGTTATGATTTGAATATACCACACCAATTCGTTATGTATGGATGATGAGATTCCATTGATACAGAACCGCTTGTTCTTTTTTCTCTGACAGATGGTCAGAACTTTATCTGGGTTCGAATCCTACTGAGAGGTCTACTAGAAATCAGAAATTGTTGAAGAAAGAACAAAAGAAACATCTTGTTCTTTCCAGGCGATCGGAAAATAAAGAAATAGTGAATTTATTCAAGATAATTATGTACTTACAAAATACCGTCTCAATTCATCCTATTTCATCATATCCGGGATGTGATATGGTTCCAAAGGATGAACTGTCCAGTTCCAATAAGATTTCATTCTTGAACAAAAATCCATTTTTGGGTTTATTTCATCTATTCAATGACCGGAACAGGGGGGGATACACGTTACACCACGATTTTGAATCAGAAGAGATATTTCAAGAAATGGCAGATCTATTCACTCTATCAATAACCGAGCCGGATTTGGTGTATCATAAAGGATTTGATTTTTCTATTGATTCCTCCGGATTGGATCAAAAACATTTCTTGAATGAGGTATTCAACTCTAGCGATGAATCGAAAAATTACTCTTTATTGGTTCTACCTCCTC